TGACCTAACGTTTTTGATGAACCAATCCAATGAATACACCCGTAACAAGTCCCTATATGATTTCTGGTGGAATCGGAAAGCACTAAGTACAAGCAAGATACACAGTTGCCCCTTGGAAGTCTCAAGGGAATGTGACTAATGGAATATGTAGGAATAGTAAGACCTATTGTTGCCTTTCATAAACAAAAAGCAGAAAAAAAAAAATAGACCATCAAGATATATAACTATCTATCACATACTCCTAATTTCCCATCTAAGCCTTACTGTCTCTACTTCTGTGAAATGTGAAACAATTGGAAGACACCCTATTACATTCTTGGCGGGGTTACCCCAACGAAAGCACTTTTTTCCACTTTTATTCTATAAAAGCCAATCACCCATACAATATTAATTGAAAACCTGAGCACTCAGAGACTCTCATGAGTTTGTATGGATACAAAGTATCTTCAGTTCTTTCCACAACTCCTAATTGGATTCCCCACCAGCCTACCCAATCTACTTCAAGACTCAGTCAGTAAACACTAGTAGGGTAAGGTAATTAGGAAGTATTTATAGTCCTTCCTAGAACCCCTTCTTGGATCCTAGGAGCAAGGATTTACAGTCTCTTAGGAACCTTCCTTTGGATACACGGATTTACGGTCCCTGACTTTCGTAGTTCTGAATCTCACAATTGAATCTTACTATGGATTTGATTCGATTGATAAATCAAATCAATGGCCTGAACGCATCAGCAATCCGTAATTAAGTGAGTATTTCTTTATTTATATTGGTAATTCATATTGGTATGGTACAGGTTTGGGTCACACCCCGATTTTTGAAGAAATAATTGAAAGTCAACCCCCCGATTCTTAAAATTGGGTATCGACAGTCCCCGCCCCTTACCTCTGCTTCTGCCAGGCAAGAATTTTGTGAGTTCTATTAGTTTAGTAGGGTAAGAAATTCCGAGTCTTTTGTTAATCAGGCGACACCCGGATTTGAACTGGGGAGAAAGGATTTGCAGTCCCCCGCCTTACCACTCGGCCATGCCGCCAAAACGATACAAAATAGATATAGATGGAAATATTCTGGGGAATTGCTGAACCATTTCTTTTTTTTGATTGGATCCTGTTGTTCTCTTAGATTGATTGTATTTCAAAACACACAACACCTAAATAAAAGCTTTCCCCCCTTTTTCTATTGAAAGAGAAAAATGGATTTCCAGTCACAGAATCCAAAATTAAGAGCAAATTGGAAGCATTAATGACTGTGAATTCATGAATGGTTCTTGGGTTTTGATCTCCAATTTGGTTTCCTTAATGACATAAGGAGATCAAATTGATATACGACTAATCAGTCTCAATTCTTTTCCATAATTAATCCTTTTCAATTTCAATTATAACAACAATTATGTGTATATGTAAACCCCAGAACAGAAATTCTTACACGGATACCTAGTCAGGTATCTTATCTACATATTCCTATTAGGAAATCGTCGTGCTTGCATTTTTCATTGAATATATTGAATATAAAATAGAAATTTGGATATAGCACGACCTATGTTGCCTCAAGGGAACTTCGATAAAAGATGGGATATACGGATAGCTAGATAGTTATATCTGCATGTACTTAATAAATATGACTTCTCTTATGCACTTCAATCGTATTCTACTAATTAACAAATGGGTAGAAATATCTTTTCTCTCTGCGAATCATTTTTTGAACAACGGAATCGATGAAATAAATTAAGTGCTAAAATCAAAGTCAACTCTAGACGGTTCCTGATTATTCTGTCTTTATCTCACTCATAGAGAACAGATTCAATTCCGAATCCATTTATGGTACCCAATCTGATCGTAATATCATAAGGTAGAAATTGGATCTATTTTGATATTCTATACAAGACTCCATAAGTCTAAGTGGCAGAATTTTGTTTCCAGGAATGTTTTATCAATTCATTTCCATTTGTATCTGTCGCAAATTCGAATTTGAGTCACATTTTTTTTTATTCCTCCGTTCATACGTATTTAGTACATGTATATATGTATATGGGGTTGGATAAAATTTCATGTTGTTCAAATGAGCAAAATATACATTCCATCGTTGCTAGATCAATCTATATGGTTCAACGAAGAGTGAGCCAATAGTTGGATTTTTTCGATAAACGGAAAACTTAAGATGTTCCGGGATGGAAATGAGGGAATGTATACAATACCAGGGTTTAGTCAGATACAATTTGACGGATTTTGTAGGTTCATTGATCAAGGCTTGATGGAAGAACTTCATAAGTTTCCAAAAATTGAAGATACAGACCAAGAAATTGAATTTCAATTATTTGTGGCAACATATCAATTGGCAGAGCCCTTGATAAAAGAAAGAGATGCTGTGTATGAATCACTCACATACTCTTCTGAATTATATGTATCCGCGGGATTAATTTGGAAAACCGGTAGAGATATGCAAGAACAAACCGTATTTATTGGAAATATTCCTCTAATGAATTCCCTGGGAACCTCTCTAGTAA